CCCGTTGTTTCGGACCATAGATCGAGCCAAGGGTCACAACTTCTTCTACTCATCCTGTATATTGTCCTTTTCATTCCGTGTTGCATTAGAAACTTATTATTATACGAGATTATACGAAAATGAATCCTTCCTAGGAGGGAACAAATATTTATCTTTTCGATGAGAGTTTGTACACAACATGGGAGAAGCCTATCTTCTATTTATAATAATTGAAGAAAAGGTTCCATCATATCATATTCATATATAGTGAATTGATACTCCCGATTCCCACAAAATCATTTCTTTCGTTCAATAGTTACTCGTTATTAGTTAATAATCCTAGTGATTGGATCTATATGCGTATTCCGATAGGAAATGAAATAGTAAAATGATTTTTCGTCGAATGACTATTCATTTATTGTATTTTCAAATAGGGGGCAGGAAGGATCTATGGGAAAATGGTGGTTCAATTCAATGTTGTCTAACGAGGAGTTAGAACACAGGTGTGGGCTAGGTAAATCAATGGACAGTCTTGGTCGTCCTGTTGGAAATACCAGTGGAAGTGAAGATCCCATTCTAAATGATACGAATAAAAACAATCATAATCATGGTTGGCGCGAAAGTAATAGTTGCAGTAATGTTGATCATTTTTTCGGTGTCAGGGACATTTGGAGTTTCATCTCTGATGACACTTTTTTAGTTAGGGATAGTAATGGTAACAGTTATTCCGTATATTTTGATATTGAAAATCGGGTTTTTGAGATTGACAATGATAGTTCTTTTCTGAGTGAACTAGAAACTGCTTTTTCTAGTTATCTGAATAGCGGGTCTAAGAGTGACAATCGCTACTATGATCATTATATGTATGATACTACGTATAGTTGGAATAATCACATTAATAGTTGCATTGATAGTTATCTTCGTTCTGAAATCAGTATTGATAAGTACATTTCGAGTGGTAGCGACAATCACATTTACAGTTATATTTATAGTTACATTTGTAGTGGTGAAAGTGTAAGTGATAGTGACAGGGGGAGTTCTAGTATAAGAACTGGCGGTAATGGCAGTGATTTCAATATAAGAGGAAGATCTAATGATTTCGATGGAAATAAAAAATACAGACATTTATGGGTTCAATGCGAAAATTGTTATGGATTAAATTATAAGAAATTTTTTAGGTCAAAAATGAATATTTGTGAACAATGTGGATATCATTTGAAAATGGGTAGTTCAGATAGAATCGAACTTTCGGTTGATTCGGGCACTTGGGATCCTATGGACGAAGACATGGTCTCTATTGACCCCATTGAATTTCACTCGGAAGAGGAACCTTATAGAGATCGTATCAATTCGTATCAAAGAAAGACAGGTTTAACTGAGGCTGTTCAAACAGGCATAGGTCAACTAAATGGGATTCCCATAGCCATTGGGGTTATGGATTTTCAGTTCATGGGGGGTAGTATGGGATCCGTAGTAGGCGAGAAAATCACCCGGTTGATCGAATATGCTGCTAATAGATCTCTACCTGTTATTATGGTGTGTGCTTCTGGAGGAGCACGCATGCAAGAAGGAAGTTTGAGTTTGATGCAAATGGCTAAAATATCTTCCGCTTTATATGATTATCAATTCAATAAAAAGTTATTCTATGTATCAATCCTTACATCTCCTACAACCGGCGGAGTAACGGCCAGTTTTGGTATGTTGGGAGATATTATTATTGCTGAACCCAATGCCTACATTGCATTTGCGGGGAAAAGAGTAATTGAACAAACATTGAATAAGACAGTACCTGACGGTTCACAAGCAGCTGAGTATTTATTCCATAAGGGCTTATTTGATCCAATCGTACCACGTAATCCTTTAAAGGGCGTTCTGAGTGAATTATTTCAGCTACACGGTTTCTTTCCCTTGAATCAAAATTAAAGTAGAGCGCTAGGCTCAGTTATTTGTAGCGAACTTTAGTTCATCGGAATCAAAGTAAAAAAAAAATAAGAAGAGTGGAGTTTTCTTTGGTAACATAAGTTCTATAGGAAGTTTCGGATAATTACTTTTTTTGATGCAGATTTTTTATCCTACCCCTATTCATGATTAGTAATCAGGAACCCCCTATCAGGAGGAAAAGAGTGAATTCTTCCTTCCGCGGAATGGAATTGGGAAAAAAAAATCAAAAGAATTTCATGTTCCCTTCTTTCATATTAATATATATCGTATTAATATATATAGAATAATTCAAATCTATAAGGGAAGTGTTGCATATTTTTATATCTCCCGAGGACCTACACTTTTGACTATGAATTCCTGTTGGATCGGATTCTAACAAATCCTTAGGAAACTCGTAAGAAACTCTTTATTAGAAGATAAGGGCGGTAGAACAAGAATAATAAAGCGGATTATCATCCATCTATTTCTTGTAGAAAGGTGAATAGATACACTTATTTAGCTCTACATTCCTTGCACTTATTATCTACTTAATAATACTTATAATAGATATACTTATCATAAGATAAGATATCTTTATAACAGGTACAAATATTAAATCGAGGCACCCATTCTATGACAGATTTCAATTTACCCTCTATTTTTGTGCCTTTAGTGGGCTTAGTGTTTCCAGCAATTGCAATGGCTTCTTTATCTCTTCATGTTCAAAAAAACAAGATTGTTTAGACCTGATAGGACAAAATTTCATCAATTTATTTCAACACTTGGACTTGGATCATAATAGGGATATCCATTTAGTGGAATATGATACGACATGTGGCTCCCTCCGGGCACAAATAAAAAGGTGATTATACATGCGGATACATTATATATGGATAAATGCATGTATATGGGGGGATAGCTGTTTTAAAATGGATCAGAGCGGATATCTGAAATAGAAAGTTAACGTATCTATATTATGTAGATATACATAGTGGTGGTATTATACGAAGGGGATGTTATTATTTTATATCTAACCAATTCGATGAATTACTCCTAATAGTTCGCGTCATAATAGTGCTAGTTGATGAGAGTTACTTCGGGAGCAAAATAAAAAAAGTAAAATCAAATTCATTTGGCTTATTCTCTTCTCTCAATTCCAATAGGATGCAACTGGATCTAGTATGAACTATCGATCAGAACGTATATGGATAGAACTTATAACAGGGTCTCGAAAAACCAGTAATTTCTGCTGGGCCTGTATCCTTTTTTTAGGTTCACTAGGATTCTTATTGGTTGGAACTTCCAGTTATCTTGGTAGGAATCTGATATCTTTATTCCCGTCTCAGCAAATCATTTTTTTTCCCCAAGGAATCGTGATGTCTTTCTATGGGATCGCAGGTCTGTTCATTAGTTCCTATTTGTGGTGCACAATTTCGTGGAATGTAGGTAGCGGTTATGATCGATTCGATAGAAAAGAAGGAATAGTGTGTATTTTTCGTTGGGGATTTCCTGGAATAAATCGTCGCATCTTCCTTCGATTCCTTATGAGAGAGATTCAATCGATCAGAATGGAAGTTAAAGAGGGTCTTTATCCTCGACGTGTCCTTTATATGGAAATCAGAGGCCAGGGCGCCATTCCCTTGACCCGTACTGACGAAAATTTGACTCCACGAGAAATTGAACAAAAAGCTGCCGAATTGGCCTATTTCTTGCGCGTGCCAATTGAAGTATTTTGAAATGAAGGGAATGAATGCTTTCTCAGCATGAGGGAAGGGACCCAGGAACCCCCTTTTAAATATAACTGAAGCTTCTTCGGAACGTTCATTCGAGCAAAACATGTTAGATTCTATTTCCCCCGTTCCGTTGGTAATCCTTCTGTGGCCCATAGAATAAAGCAGGCGGACGTATACGGAACAACCATAATCATAATAAGAAGCAATTTTGATCGACCAAAACTCCTTTTTCTGCATATAGAACTCAATTCTACTAGTAACAAGTCTAATAAGTATGTATTCATCACACATATCAGAGCATTTCAGAATACATAATTTCTTTTTTTAGGGCCAATACTTTGGATTAATACATTAGATACAGATGTATCATATCTCGTTAATTATCTTTCTTTTGTCAATCGATGTTTCTTTTTTGATCCTTTCTTTAGCTCCTGGATAACCAAACGTTTAGATCTCTCATAACTATCCAATTTCTCTCTCGTTTTGTCACCTATTTCGGATTTCATCATTAATATTTTTCAGAAATATCCCCTCAATTATTCCTGGGTCGTGGGTAGCCAGTGAAAATTTCGAAAAAATAATTGAGGGGAGTTCTTTCGTCTCGAAATAAAAATAATATTCATTATTTCAAGCGGTTCTTTTGGGCATTCATCGAAAGAACAAATGAAGATAGAATTGGTTCGAATTTGACCAACTGAGATATCTGGGAAAAGTATTTGATTATTTCTTCATTCGAAACGGGCCCTTATTCTATTTCTATTTCTATATTCTTTCTAGATCCAAGGACTAAACAATTCAAAAAAAAAAAGGAATAGATCCATAGGTTCCATACCTTGTTATAGAACTCATGCTTCATAGAAATATCGGATCAGATAGAGTCGGCGAATGAAGCGGGTTCATTAACAATTCACAGATGAAAAGTGTCAAAAAAGAAAGCATTGACTCCCCTCCCGTATCTTGCATCTATAGTCTTTTTGCCCTGGTGGATCTCTCTCTCATTTAATAAAAGTCTGGAACCTTGGGTTACTAATTGGTGGAATACCGGACAATCCGAAACTTTTTTGAATGATATTCAAGAAAAGAACGTTCTAGAAAGATTCGTAGAATTAGAACAACTATTCCTGTTGGATGAAATGATAAAAGAGTACCCGGAGACACAGATACAAAAGCTTCGTATAGGAATCCACAAAGAGACGATGCAATTGGTCAAAATGCACAACGAAGATCATATCCATATCATTTTGGATTTCTCGACAAATATAATCTGTTTTGCTATTCTAAGTGGTTATTCTATTCTGGGTAATGAAGAACTTGTCATTCTGAATTCTTGGGTTCAGGAATTCCTCTATAACTTAAGCGACACAATAAAGGCTTTTTCTATTCTTTTATTAACTGATTTATGTATCGGATTCCACTCACCCCGGGGGTGGGAACTAATGATTGGTTCGGTCTACAAAGATTTTGGATTTGCTCATAATGATCAAATTATATCTGGTCTTGTTTCCACTTTTCCAGTCATTCTAGATACAATTTTGAAATATTGGATCTTCCATTATTTAAATCGTGTATCTCCTTCACTTGTAGTGATTTATCATTCAATGAATGAATGAAGAACTCATTTGATCTGCTGATATCAATCAAATCATGATGCTACTTCGTACATAAACAAACCGTTTTGAAGCTTACTCACTCTTTATACTTCTACCCGCCCAGGGGGTTCCTACTCTACTTCAGTACAATTATTCCAGTACAATGGCAGAATCATGGATAGGGAACTATGCTAGCTACCTACCTAATTTATTGTAGAAATTTCCGGGATCAATTATTGGACCATGCAAAATAGAAATACCTTTTCCTGGGTAAAGAAAGAGATGACTCGATTCATTTCCGTATTGATCATGATATATGTAATAACTCGGACATCTATTTCAAATGCATATCCTATTTTTGCGCAGCAGGGTTATGAAAATCCACGAGAAGCAACCGGGCGTATTGTATGTGCCAATTGCCATTTAGCTAATAAGCCCGTGGATATTGAGGTTCCACAAGCTGTGCTTCCTGATACTGTATTTGAAGCAGTTGTTAGAATCCCTTATGATATGCAACTGAAACAAGTTCTTGCTAATGGTAAAAAGGGGGCTTTGAATGTGGGGGCTGTCCTTATTTTACCCGAGGGATTCGAATTAGCTCCCCCCGATCGTATTTCTCCCGAGCTGAAAGAAAAGATGGGCAATCTGTCTTTTCAGAGCTATCGCCCCACTAAAAGAAATATTCTTGTAGTGGGTCCTGTTCCTGGTCAGAAATATAGTGAAATCGTCTTTCCCATTCTTTCTCCGGACCCTTCTACTAAGAAAGACGTTCACTTCTTAAAATATCCCATATACGTAGGCGGGAACAGGGGAAGGGGTCAGATTTATCCCGACGGGAGCAAGAGTAACAATACAGTCTATAATGCTACAGCAGCAGGTATAGTAAGCAGAATAGTACGTAAAGAAAAAGGGGGATATGAAATAAGCATAGCCGATGCATCGGATGGACACCAAGTGGTTGATATTATACCTCCAGGACCAGAACTTCTTGTTTCAGAGGGTGAATCCATCAAGCTTGATCAGCCATTAACGAGTAATCCCAATGTGGGTGGATTTGGTCAGGGAGATGCAGAAATAGTACTTCAAGATCCATTACGTGTCCAAGGTTTGTTGTTCTTCTTGGCATCTGTTATCCTAGCACAAATCTTTTTGGTTCTCAAAAAGAAACAGTTTGAGAAGGTTCAATTGTCCGAAATGAATTTCTAGATCCACGGATTCATCAAGTTGGTAAAAAGGGCCGAATTATTGTTGATCAATGCAATTATGTATGATCCAAAAAAATATGGAAAGCCCCTTGTCTTGCTTTGTTTATACTGCTTTTCTGCGAGATGCCGGGAATTGCTTGTATCCCATTCCTAGTAATAGTATGTATATTGCGAAGAAGACTACTTGACCCCCCCCTTTTTTTTTTTCAATCCAAATTGGAGCGGTGTGACGCTTCTTATTGCCAGATTGTAAATGCCATGGAATGCATCAATAGTTTTTTCTATCTAATAGAATCGAATTCTAATAGACAATAGGCGGCATAACATTAAGTAGGAAGAGAATACGCGGCAAGGGATAAATGAAAGAATGATTCTGGGAGGGATTACTTGTCTTCCTAATTTTCGACACAAGAAAAGGGCAGAAAATTCCCTTTCTTGTGTCGAAATAATAATGATTCTTGATCTTGTTCGTCAAAGATTACTGTTTTCTTTTCCAGGTCTATCGGAACCTCTTTCTTTAGATTCATAAGAAGTGGCGGACAAACAAAAAAGGGGGATGGCTTAGTAAACAAATAGAACTTCTTCAACGAACTTATAAAATTTCAAGTAAAAAAAAAAAAATTTTAAGATGAGATAATAAATAAGGATTTGGATATGTGCAAAAATCCAAGATTTTCCCCTTTCAACCGGAACATTAAGAGTCTTTTTTTACTTGATGAAATTTTCTTTTTATAGAATTTTTATAGAATAGAGTAGAGTAAGGTTCAATTAAATTAGTATAGAAATGGTTTGCAGGATGTCTCATCTGTAGAAATCCTGTGTCATCCAAAAAATCAATTGATTCCTTCTTTCTTCTTGTTTCGGAAGGGGCCCTCATACTATGGCGGAACAGATACTATGAATCAATCAAGGGATTCCATTTTTCAAAAACATCATCAGAAACAAAGCATCCTTTTATCATTTCTATGAATCTAATATTATGATTATGTTGACTGGATGAATTTCCAACTTTTTTTATGTTATGGAATAGATCAAACAAAGCCTTACCCGAAGAGTAAGAACTCAATAGGACCT